CAGACTTGGTGCAACTCAAAGTCATGATTCTCTTTGGTTTGCACAACCAACAAATTATTCCGAGAATATACAAGAAGATAAAAAAATACGAGATTGTATCAAAAATTATATACAAAAAAATATAAGAGTATCCTCTGGTGTCGAGGGAATTGGACAGATAAAGATTCAAAAAAGAATCGATCTGATTCAAGTGATAATATATATGGGATTTCCAAAGTTATTAATAGAGGGTAAGCCTCAAAAAATCGAAGAATTACAGACGAATATGCAAAAAAAACTGAATTGTGTGAATCGAAAAGTAAACATTGCTATTGCAAGAATTGCAAATGCTTATAAACACCCTAATATTCTTGCAGAATTTATAGCCGGACAATTAAAGAATAGAGTTTCGTTTCGTAAAGCAATTAAAAAAGCTATTGAATTAACTGAACAAGCGGGTACAAAAGGAGTTCAAGTACAAATTGCAGGACGTATCGACGGAAAAGAAATTGCACGTGTTGAGTGGATCAGAGAAGGTAGGGTTCCTCTACAAACCATTCGAGCTAAAATTGATTATTGTTGCTATACAGTTCGAACTATTTATGGGGTTTTAGGGATCAAAGTTTGGATATTTATAAATCTAAATAAAGAATAACATTTTTTTCTTTATCTTTAATGTACCATATTTCTTTTATATAAAATAGAAAACAAAAAATGAAAGATTACTCTATTTTTATTCTCCAAAAATGATCCATTTTATAAGATTGAATCGACTTAAAAATGAAATGAATCATTTGATATTGATAGTATTGCTATGCTTAGTGTGCGACTCGTTAGTTTTTTTAGAATGGTTCCAATTTAACAAAAAAAGAAACCGATTCATAGTAATTCATAGTATAAATTAATAAAAAAAAAAGAACTAATAACCAACTCATCGCTTCCGATTATCTAGATCTAAAGAACTAGTCAAAAGAAAAAATAAAAAAAAAAAGATATGATATATATAAAAGATATGATATATATATTGATAATATAATTATAGCAACTGAAATATTGTTCAGCATAAAATAAAACAGAAAAAAATCTTATTATTAGTTGTAAAGCAATAAGAATATACGGATAAATGAAGGGGTGAAATAAAGAGAGAAAAATATATCAATGATATAAAATTCGAATATGTAAAGAGGTCTATGGGTTATCTCATAAAAGGTAGTGTAATAAAGCATCAATATAAATAAATTCATATATATATATATATATATGAATGAATATATTCGTAACATAAACAAATTAAGAGCTCTGAATCAATAAAAACTGAGAATATTGATTCAAGAAAAAACAAATAAATATTAGAAATTCTAAAAAAATATTATTATTAGATATGAGAGAGGCTCCATTGTAGAATTCAGACCTAACCATTAATTGAGAAGCGACGGGAACGACGAAACCTGCAAATACTTAAGATTTTATTAAAAACAAATCTTAATGATTCATTAGGTGGGATGGCGGAAGAAACCAAAAAGCAATCCATTTTTTTAGGAGTTGTGCTCTCCATTACATCTGATCTGAATTTTATAATAAAAGAGTAAATATTCGCCCACGATAATTTTCATTTTATTGAATTTTTTTTTATTTTTTCCAATCCTATATTATAATAATAAAAGAAAAAGAAAGATTCATTAGAACCTTCAAAACAACATTCTCTAGTTATATACGGAGGTTTATTTTATAAGAATACATATTCCGTTATATATCAAAACAAGATATAAAAATTTCGAATAGACCGATAGATTCTATGAAATCTCAAAAAATCCCGCGATTCTATTATTGATTAAACATATGAATATTAGTGCATATTATTTTATCAATTAAATCGATATATATATATTGAATTGCTTCATTCGTGAGGAGCCGTATGAGGTGAAAATCTCATGTACGGTTCTGTAATAGAGATGGAATTGAGAAACAACCATCAATTATAACCCCCAAAGAACCAGATTCCGTAAACAACATAGAGGAAGAATGAAAGGAATATCCTATCGAGGTAATCATATTTGCTTCGGAAGATATGCTCTTCAGGCACTTGAACCCGCTTGGATAACATCTAGACAAATAGAAGCGGGACGGCGGGCAATGTCACGAAATGTTCGCCGAGGTGGACAAATATGGGTACGCATATTTCCAGACAAACCGGTTACAGTAAGACCTACTGAAACACGTATGGGTTCGGGAAAAGGATCTCCCGAATATTGGGTAGCTGTCGTTAAACCTGGGAAAATACTTTATGAAATGGGCGGAGTCCCTGAAAATATAGCAAGAAAGGCTATTTCAATAGCAGCATCCAAAATGCCTATACGAACTCAATTCATTATTTCAGGATAATAATTAGAACCAAAGGAAAGAAGTCTTTAGGATGAAAACAAAAAATGCAATTGTAGGTTCCTTTTTTTGAACACAGAATATTTTTACTTCAATCTTTGGACTGAAAGAACAAGAAAAATGATATGATTCAACCTCAAACTCATTTGAATGTAGCTGATAATAGCGGAGCACGCGAACTTATGTGTATTCGAATCCTAGGAGCTAGTAATCGACGATATGCTTATATTGGTGACATCGTTGTTGCTGTAATCAAAGAAGCAGTACCAAATACGAACTTAGAAAGATCAGAAGTGATCAGAGCTGTAATTGTACGTACTTGTAAAGAACTGAAACGTAGCAACGGTATAATAATTCAGTATGATGATAATGCTGCAGTTGTCATTGATCAAGAAGGAAATCCAAAAGGAACTCGAATCTTTTGCGCAATCGCCCGGGAATTGAGACAGTTAAATTTCACTAAAATAGTTTCATTAGCACCTGAGGTATTATAAGACGAAACCTTGATATGGATACATTATTTTGTGAATAAAATAGATTAATTAATCTATTTTATCTTACATATATACCTTTTTTAGTAATTATTATAAGTATTAGACAATTATTATATATTTCAGATTAATACTGGATAACCTAAAAAAAATAAAATATATTAATTATATATATATATAATAGAATATATATAATAGAATAGATAGAAATAGAAAATAAAATAATAATAAATAGAAAAAGGAGCATGTTGATTATATAGAAAGTAAGGGGCAACAATCATTTTTGTTTACCATGGGTAAGGACACCATCGCTGACATAATAACCTATATACGAAATGCTAACATGAATAAAAAAGGAATGGTTCAAATACCATTTACTAACATCACAGAAAACACTGTAAAAATACTTTTACGAGAGGGTTTTGTCGAAAACGTCAGAAAACATAGAGAAAACGACAAATATTTTTTAGTTTTAACTCTACGGTATAGAAGAAATAGGAAAGGATCATATAAAAGTTTTTTAAATTTAAAAAGGATCAGTACACCCGGTCTACGAATATATTCTAATTATCAACGAATCCCTCTAATTTTAGGGGGCATGGGGATTGTAATTCTTTCAACTTCTAGAGGTATAATGACAGATCGAGAGGCTCGATTAGAAAGAATCGGCGGAGAAGTTTTATGTTATATATGGTAATCTTTCTAACATCCGAATCATATGAGAAACTTCTATCCATTTTTGTAAAAAAAAAAGAGAGGGAGAAAACGCAAGCTTCTAATATCACTTCACCCCTTATATATTAGTGAATGCGCGAAGGGGGGTTTAACTAGAATTGGAAAAATAAAAAAGGGGGGGGTCACAAAGATTTAATTACTAAATGAATCACTTCCCCAGGGTATGTTTCAGGTTCCTTTATATAATTAATGCAAATTTGATTATAGGCTATGTTTCCGAAAAGATTCGACATACTTTTTATATGTATACGATCGGGAAAGAAAAAAAGTATTAAATCATTCAATTTAATTAGGGTGTTTTTCAACTTCAACATTATTTTTGTGGGGAAGGCTACAATTAGAAGTTCAAAATAGAAGGAAACCTTATTTTCTTCCAATAAAGAAATTTTGGATTAACTTATTAAGGAATGGCAAATATGAAAATAAGGTCCTCCGTTCGTAAAATTTGTGAAAAATGTCGATTGATTCGAAGACGGGGGCGAATTATAGTAATTTGTTCCAATCCAAGACATAAACAAAGACAAGGATAATATTTTCGCAAAGGGAGGCTTTCTAAAAAAATAGAATATAGAAATTTATATTTTATATTCTATTTTTTTATTATATATATTATTCTATCTCTATCCAATTTTTATAAGGAATATTATTGATATTTCAAATTTGAAATTTTATTTCAAAAATTAGATTTTATATTAATCGAAATAGAATACAATTAATATAGAAAAAGCTAATATTAATTCTAGTTAGAAACTAGTTAGAAAATAATAAAGGATCTGTTTTTGACATGAAATGGATATATCCATACCATATATCTTGGACTTATTTTTATGAAATAATTAAATATGGCAAAACCTATATCTAAAATGAGTTCGCGTAAAAATGGACGTATTGGTTCGCGTAAGCATACTCGTAAAATACCAAAGGGAGTTATTCATGTTCAAGCTAGTTTCAACAATACTATTGTGACTGTTACGGATGTACGAGGTCGGGTGATTTCTTGGTCCTCCGCCGGTACTTGTGGATTCAAGGGTACACGAAAGGGGACGCCTTTTGCCGCTCAAACCGCAGCAGGAAATGCTATTCGAACAGTAGCGGATCAAGGCATGCAACGAGCAGAAGTCATGATAAAAGGTCCTGGTCTCGGAAGAGATGCGGCATTAAGAGCTATTCGTAGAAGTGGTATACTATTAAATTTTATACGAGATGTAACCCCTATGCCACATAATGGATGTAGGTCTCCTAAAAAAAGACGTGTGTAAAATTAAAAATAAACATGGAGAAGATTTCAAGAGAAATAAACAAGTCAAGGATTTGATCAAAATAATATATTACTATGGTTCGAGAGAAAATAAGAGTATCTACTCGGACACTACAATGGAAGTGTGTTGAATCAAGAATAGACAGTAAGTGTCTTTA